TATTGTATATATATATTTTCTATATAGAAAATTATATTCGTTTTTTTAAGAATTGTATTTAATTATAAAAAATTGTCTTTATTTGATTTGAATTGTTCGAATTGTATAATCATCAATTATTGACATTGGTAAACGGCCCAAAGCAATTTGATTATAATTCAATTCATGACGATCATAAGTTGAAAGTTCATATTCTTCAGTCATTGATAAACAATTTGTTGGACAATACTCAATACAGTTACCACAAAAAATACAGATTCCGAAATCAATACTGTAATTTAGCAATCGTTTCTTTCGAATATCCGTTTCCATTTTCCAATCAACAACGGGTAAATCTATAGGACATACACGAACACATACTTCACAAGCAATGCATTTATCAAATTCAAAATGGATTCGACCGCGGAAACGTTCTGATGTGATTAATTTTTCATAAGGATATTGAATAGTTACAGGTAAACGATTTGCGTGAGATAAGATAATCATGAAACTTTGACCAATGTACCTTCCAGCTCGTACTGTTTGTTGACCATAATTCATGAACCCAGTTACCATAAGGAACATATCGTAAATATCTATGAATAGTTTTGTTTGATTTCTTTCTCTTATTTGAGACAAGTAATGAATATAAAAGATCCATCTTTCTTTTACAGCGAAAACAATTGAGACGAGGTTGTTAATAATAGATTACCGACAGAAATAGGTAAAAGAAATTTCCATCCAAGATTTAATAATTGATCCATTCTTAGCCTAGGCAAAGACCATCTTGTTATGATAGAAACGAATAAGAAAAAATAGCTTTTAGCTAATGTAATAAAGAGATCAATTGTAGTTCCAAAAACTCCGTATGTTTTATTTATTTCAAAAAATTCAGAAACAAATATGTACGGAATAGAAATATTTGAACCACCCAAGTAAAGAACTGTTACAAATAATGAAGAAATTAAAAGGTTTAAATAGGAAGCAACGTAAAATAAACCAAATCGAATACCTGAATATTCTGTTTGATAACCAGCTACTAATTCTTCTTCTGCTTCTGGTAAATCAAAGGGTAATCTTTCACATTCTGCTAGCGAAGAAATTAGAAAAACCATGAAACCCATGGGTTGACGCCACAAATTCCAACCCCAAAAACCATATTTTGATTGCGCATCAACTATATCAACTGTACTTAAACTGTTAGATAATCCTAGTCGGTGATAACATTACTGTTCCCATCTCTATTACAGAACCGTACATGAGATTTTCACCTCATACGGCTCCTGGACAGCCTGAAGTAAATCTAAGGACCGGGTCGATTATTTATCTCTACTTGATATATCCCTAAGATATAGAAAATGAAAATCTATCGAGCGGTTCTGAATTAGACCAATTCAATTCTGTCTGTTCTACAAATAACGAAATAAGAAAGAGAAATCTATTTTAATAAAAGATCCAATTAAGGCACTTCTGAATTGATCTCATCCCTAAAAAATAAAAATTTGTTGAGTAATAACTGAATTCTTCAATAAAATACTCTTTTATAATTCTCCATAATCCTCATGATTTTGAATGACGAAAAATAATTACACATTTGTTTCTTAATTATGATGTGAATTTAATCTCCATGAATATGGATATAAGAAATCAAAAACGAAAGAGAAATCTATTTTTCGTTTTTGATTTCTTCTTTTTTTTTGTTCCTATTCTTCGTTTTTGTGCTATGAAAAAGGGACTTCCAAAAATTTTAAAGGATTTTTTCGTTCCTGATAGTAATTTATTTAGTGAATGGATGGAAGCATACTCTGGATCGGAGTTGTGGGGAGTACTGCTTTCTTTTTTCTACCAACTTAAAGCCCCTATTAGTATTCTTTTTGTATTCTGCGTAAATTGTCTTTTGGATAATTTACAAAATCTGTGTTACTAATCCTTTGTGTATCTTGGTGTTTCTAACCATCCACTCTTTTTTATTAATCCCCTTATTTATTTATTTTTTTTTATATATCTATGAAAATTCATAAAAATAGTAACTAAAACTCAATAAGGTTGGTCTTTTGAGACCGCTTCAAAACAGGATGACAAATTATCCTATCTTGGGTTAAATGGACTTTTTTGTTTATAATTTTATTTCATTCTTATACATAGAAAATGAGACTCAATATTTTTACTGCTCTTTCAAATCATCATATTATCTAGTAACTAGAAGTAATAGAGTATTCTTAAATTAGATTCAATATAAACTGTTTTATTTCACTCATATAACTATCAAATTTAGTTCTTCAATCAGAATTGTGAAAAAGAAAATAAAGATAATGAAGGTTTCTATTCAATTTATTCGACTCCTTTATAGTACTATATAGAAATATAGTACTATAAAGAGAGAAGCATAGTAATAGCATCAAATAGCTTTTTCGGTTTCAACGAATCGCACGTAGAGATATTGATAAAACACATAGAGTTAATGGTATTTCATAACTAATCGATTGAGCAGCAGCTCGTAGACCACCCAAAAAGGAATATTTATTATTTGAGCCATATCCTGACATAAGAAGTCCAATGGGAGCAATACTCGAAATAGCAATCCATAAAAAAACACCCATATTGAAATCTGATAAAACAAAGTTATAGCCAAAGGGAATTACTGAATAACTTATTAGAATGGATATGACTGATAGGGATGGTCCGATACTGAATAAAGAAATATCTCCCCTAGATGGAATAAGATTCTCTTTGAATAGTAATTTTGTTCCGTCTGCTAGAGCTTGAAGAATTCCAAAAGGACCAGCATATTCAGGTCCAATACGCTGTTGTACCCCTGCAGATATTTCTCTTTCTAACCATACAATTGCTAGTACACTTAGTGTGATTCCCAAGACAAGAATCAAAATTGGTACAAGTATCCATAAAATTCCATAGACCTCTTTGAAAGATTCCAATCCGGAAAAGGAATTTATATCTTGGACTTCCGTTGTATCAATTATCATTTCAACGATCAACTTCTCCCATAATGATATCTATGCTACCTAGTATTGTCATAATATCAGCCAATTTCATTCTTTTAACTAATTGAGGAAGAATTTGCAAATTGATAAAACCAGGTGGACGAATTTTCCATCTCCAAGGAAAACCATTCTGATCTCCTATTAGAAAAATTCCTAATTCTCCCTTGGGGGCCTCAATTCTCACATAAAGTTCTTGTTTCGGCAATTCAAAAGTAGGAGACGATTTTTTACCAATGAATCGATATTCAAAATCATTCCATTCTGGCTCCTTTTCTCTATCAAAGCAGCGAATTTCGAAATTTTCATAGGGCCCCCCTGGAATTCCTTCCAAAGCCTGTTGAATTATTTTTATGGATTCCACCATTTCACCAATTCGAACTAAATAACGAGCTAATGAATCTCCTTCTTTTTGCCATTGAACTTCCCAATCAAATTCCTCGTAACACTCATAATTATCAATTTCACGTAGATCCCATTGTATTCCGGAAGCCCGAAGCATCGGTCCTGATAACCCCCAATTTATAACTTCCTCTCTACCAACAACACCCACTCCTTCAACCCGTTCTAAAAAAATGGGATTTCGCGTAATAAGTTTTTGATATTCAATAACCCTTGTTAAAAAATAATTGCAAAAATCAAAACATTTATCGATCCAACCATAAGGTAGATCAGCCGCTACTCCCCCAATACGAAAAAAATTATGCATCATTCTCATACCTGTCGCAGCTTCGAATAGATCATATATTAATTCTCTTTCTCTAAAAATATAGAAAAAGGGGGTTTGTGCACCAATATCTGCCATAAAAGGTCCCAGCCATAGTAGATGAGAAGCTATACGACTTAACTCCAACATAATTACTCGTATATAGCTGCCTCTTTTAGGTACTTGAATATTTCCCAATTGTTCCGGTCCGTTTACAGTTATTGCTTCTGTGAACATAGTAGCTAAATAATCCCAACGTGTTACATAAGGCAGATATTGTATAATTGTTCGGTTTTCCGCTATTTTTTCCATACCTCTGTGTAAATAACCCAATATTGGTTCACAATCAATAACATCTTCACCATCGAGAGTAACAATAAGTCGAAGAACACCATGCATCGATGGGTGTTGAGGCCCCATATTTACTATCATGAGGTCTTTTCTTGTAGCTGGGACATTCATAGGTTTTTCCTCGATTCATTCTTCCATGAATCGTTCAAAAAAAAGTTCATCAAAATTCAGTATCTAATGAATCGAATAATTGAAAATGATTCTTGAAATTACCTAATTTGTGAATCCCGAATATCCAACCGATTTATTACATTTTTATAACGTATTTTGTTTTTCTTTGACAAATACGACAATAGTCGTTGCCGTTTTCCCAGAATTATACGTAAACCTCTTTGAGATAAATAGTCTTTTGGGTGTAATTCAAAATGTGAAGTAAGTCTTCGTATCTTATTAGTGAAGTTCAATACTTGAAATTCAACCGATCCCGGGTTTTCTTCTTTTTTTTTGTGTGAAATAAGAGGTATAAATAATTTTTTTTTCATAAAATGAAAGCTTTTTTCCCCCTCCTTTTTGGTAGATATTTTTATTGATCAGTAATAGTAATGACACTTCTTTTTTTTTGAATTTTTCTATAGATTTATTTTCTTTCTATCTAATGGAGACATCATTGAATTCGTATCAATCCCACACACAATGCGTGTGGGCGTTTATTTTATTTATCTATAAATATATATATATATATATATAAATTATTTATATATATATATATATAAATGTTCACATATCAGATATCAGATAGATATGTTACAAGAAATATTATGATAAATAGAACCAAAATCTAGATTTTCAATCAAATTTTCAATCGAGGATACATACGTATTCTTAATAGACTGAAACGGCTTCCATTATGTGTATCAAACCAATAGCGGTTCATACAAGCTAAATCTTCGAATCGATAATTTGGCCAAAGAAAGAATTTGAAATTCATTAGTTTTTTCGTATCGCTATCAAGATCTTTATTTTTAGTCAAAACTTGAGAAGAATTATTTATTTTTTTCTCGTTTATTGTGTTTCTATCCACAGTCTTTCTATTCCTAGAGTTCAAACACATTAGAATTCTAAATTCTCTACGGCGTCTAGGGGACAAAAGAATTTCAGGAAGAAGTAAATTATAATTATAATTATCAAGACGACTTTTTTTTGAGTTTCTTTTCGAAAATTTGTGCTTGTGCTTCAATGATATCCTTAGGATTTGAAATAGAAAGACTTGTTCTAAATTTTTCATAGAAATACGAATTGGTTCCATACAAATCACTAGTTTTTCCTCTAGTTCCGAGTTGTCCCTATGTTCCGGATATATAATATCCTTAGTGGTTGTACGCACCAAAGTTTCTAGATCTAGATCCCCGTTTTTTATAGATATAATAACAAATTCTCTATTATTTCTCATCTGAATCAAGAGATTGAGTGAGTCGAAATTCAGAACTATAGCCTCTAGGACGCTAACCTTAGCGTACACATAACAACTCAAATATTTCTCTTCTAAGAAATTCAGTTCTCCCTCTAGATCCCTCCTGTATTTCATTTGTGTCTTATACCAAGTCTGGAGACTACGGCCCGAATAATACTTTTTAAGATAGTATTGTAGATCGTTGTGAAGCGCGTTTTCAAGCTTTTGTCTCTCTAACTCGACATTACTAAGGTTTTTGTTTTCATAAGCCGGCAGAAAAAAGAAATTCATTGGTAAGATCCAAGGATTCTTCTTATATGCACTTACTTTTGAAAAAAAACCAAATCTTGGGGTCAATAATTTCTGATTCGTTATGGAATTCTTTTTTCCATTCATTCCCATCCAATGAAAATACTTTCTATCCATATTTTTTTCATCTATACCTTTATCCATATCTACATCTTTTCCTATATAATTTTGGATAAAGCTATCGCCCATTATATCAAATAATTCTTTGATATTTTTAGGTGTGTTATAAGAGGGTGATTTATATCCATAAATATAGGAAGATTTTTTCTTATCTACATAATTTATATATTGATAAGAGAAAAGATCATATCCATATTGTTTTTTGATTTTTTTTTTCAGTTTTACTAAGTTGACTTGTTTTCCGTTTTCTAATTCTAATAAGTCTACTTGTTGTTTTTTTAATAGGATTTTTTGAGATGAACCATATTCAACGAAATCCTTATTTTGAGCCACCCGCTGTTCATGGATTCTATTCCTCCAGTTTTTTGCTACTAATCTCGACCAAGCCCTCTCAGGTAAAGCATATTGATAATGAAGCTTTAACCAATTTGTCCATTGATTCATTATCGAATCGGGACCGGTCTTATCTCTTAATTTTGAATTTAATCTTCTTCCTTGTATTCTCAAAAAATAATCCTTTATTTCATTCTTAAGAAAAAAAGATCTTCCATGAGATTCAAAAAGATATCTTAACTTATATCCACTACTAACTTGGCTTTCTGATAATTTGAACAATACGTAGGCTTGTGACAAAGAAGATACATCACAAGAATTCTCTGAATTCAGATCCGTAATATTCCAAGGTTTTTCTATACCCGACATAAATGGAATTATACTTTGACTTGTTTTATCAAGTCTTTGTTCATTTTTTTTTTGATTATAAATGGATTTCTTTACAATTTTATTTGTTAATTCAAATAAATAACGAATAAATTTAATAGAATCAAGAGAACGTTGTACAATGCTCGAACTAAGGAAACCTTCGACATAGTTAGTAGTAAGGATATGTATGTATAGCCTTTGCATGAAAATTTTAAAAAAACAATAGGATTTACGGATTAATCGAACGTTTCTTCTTTGTAGCATTTGGAAACGTTTTTTTAATCTTTTAGCACCCCCCTCGTTTTTTTCTTCTGTCATTTTTTCTATTTGTTTTAAGATGGTCTTTGTTTCACCATTAAGATATTTTATCCTTCTTTCTGAATAATAAATAGATTGAATTATATCGGGCGATTCCTCAATATTAATTGAGGAATTTTTTTGGATTTCACTCAATTCGTTTTCTACTTCTTTTAATTCTTCTAACAGGATTGGCGACTCTTTTTTTCTTTCTTTTTTATTCTCCAATTTTCGCATCAAATCTTTGTTCAATTGTTTGATTATCATTTTTAAAATGGGACCCAAAAATTCAAATGGGTTTGGGAAATGCGTCGGATCAGTTAACGAGTTGACTAGTGTTCCATAACCTGTTAAAAGCTTGAAGTTGTTTGCAAGGGTTGTTTTTTCCAGGTCTCTGGCGCTCATTTTTTTTATAGATCGTACCTTATTGTGCCAAGGTTTCAGAACAAAAGGGTATAAGATCCTTATCTGAAGACCGACCCAGAACCATTCTTGTGGTAATACGTTGCCCATTGTTGGAGTCCCTATAAAGGTGCATTTAATATGCTTTTCTCTTCTCAAATCCCTAAAATCTTCTGACCATTCGCCGTCTTGCAATAATAAGAGACGAATTATATTTTTAGCGATTATCAATGAAGGTAATAGAATATATCTTCTAAACATTGATTGGAATAATATTACCAAACTTCTGATTTGTAGACCATATAGAAGGCTTTCCCAGTCCTCAGCGATTTTTGTAAGTCTCTCGAACTTCTCGTCTCTCCGGAAATTCTCCATTCTCTCTTCTAGCTCTTGCTGCCAGAGAAGATATTCTAAATTGTTCGTGTGAGGGTTCGTGGCATCTTTTTTCAAAAATAGGCAGATATCATCGAAAAGAGTACGAAAAGGAAACTTATATATTATCTCCAAAAAAAGGTCGGAACCGAGATCTCCTTCAGATGCCAATAATTTCGAAATTGTTATTTTACGCCTTAGAGGGCGCACGGATCCTCTGATAAGCTCTCGGTAAGCATCTGGTTCGCGTGTATAATTAGGAATAGCATATTCGTCCATACCTCGGTCCTCCTCAGACACAACCTCTTTAGTTTCATCTTTCAGGTTCGCCGGTATATCCGTGAAAATAACTAAACGGTCAGCGATGTGGGAACGAATCTGACCGTCCTTTAGGCTACCCTCCACCAATGCCTCTGTGTCGTCCACTAATTGGTATGACCATCGAGGAACGTCGTGACTTATTTCGTTTATTTCACTATACAGTTTTTTATTAAAAATTGTATCATTGGAAGGAGTCGTCCGAATTGCGTCCAATAAGAAGTTTCTTTTTCTTATTGTTTCTTCGGATTTTATTTTTTCATGTTCTGGAAATAATTGAAGTCCATAAAAACTCAACCTTGATATTGATTTTTCCGAAAATTTCATTAAGTTAAAAAAAAACCCAATTTCAGTTACTAATAATTTTCTATCAAATTGATCTATTTTCTGTTCAAATTCTGGAGAATTACTCCTTCTATCAAATTGAGCTATTTTCTCTTCAAATTCTGGAGAATCACTATTCATAGAAATAAGTAGACCATGAATCTTATTTACCAAAATGGAGTTTCGTCCGTTTGTCAAAAAGCGTGAAACTCTTTTTTGGCTTTCTCCACGAGCGGGTCCATTCAAGAAAGGATCGTAGATCTTAGGTAAGTAGTTTCCCTTATGATCCGCCAATCGAATTCGAATGTCTAATACATCCACAGGTTTCATTTTCTTATTTGGCCTATCTAGCATTTTTGCCCTTTGAAATAATTCCTTCCTTATTTGATTTTCTTTTTCTTTAATATTGGAGCTCCAAGAATTAAACAATTCTTTATCAGTAATTGAGGTTTTATCTCTTCTGAAGAGATCCATTTTTTTTTCCATCATTTTCCGAAAAGTCGCTAAATGAGGTGGGTACGAAAAAGATATTCGTTTTTTTCCATCACTTTCACATGTTTGAAAGAAAAATTGTGAATTTTCATCTCTTACAGCCCCGCCGTCAAATTTATCATTTTGGATATATCGCAAAGGCCTACTCCATCTTTGATAATCGAAAAGAGTCGTTACAAAAGATTTTTCCAACTCCACAATTTTTCTTTTTTTGTAACTATTTATGTTGTTCTCTTTTTGCTCATTCTGAGAAAGATAAACAGTAATATCTTCGTCGTTAGTTTCGTCCGCATCTATTGCAGCTTGGATTTCCTCCAAGTACCTCTCGTCGTATTCTAGCACTTCCTCATTAAAAAAAAGATACGGCAGCGGTGCGCCGCCTAAATAGCGTAGAAAAATGAAAAACGCAAAAACCGCAAATAGTTGCCCCACATAATCTCGCAATTGTAGGAGAGTATATTTATCAAATCTCATTGCTATCTTAGATTTGATGGAGTTTTTTTGGTTTAAGCAGAATAATACGAATCCAATACAGTTCATTAAGAAGATGTGACCAATTAACCACCCAACGAAACTACTTATTAAGAACAACAATTTATTGTTGGAGCGAAACAGATAAATGGTCATTACTCTGAGTACGATTGAACTTGGGAAAAAAAGGGGGTTCAACAGTTCCAGAAAAAGATGATTAAAGAATACTTTGTAAATCCTAAAATTACATATTGAGTTTGGATTCTTGTATCCAGAATCCAGGTTGGATCCCCAATCTGGATCCCTGTATCCAGTAGTCAGGTCGGTTTCCCAAACCGACACATAAAAATGTTCGTTATTTTTGTATAAAAAATGAAAGAACAGATATGGTGCAATTAAGGATATTACCGTATGAGGTCTATTCAATGCCAAATGTAAAGGTGCATAATAGATTGATAGAAATAGCATCGCGCGTCCCGTAATAAACCCAGTTGTAGCTGCTATTTCGGTCTCGGACCCTTTTTCCATAACCCGGGCTCGAATAAGAAAAATATAAGAGGGTCCAATTGAGAATGAAGTTAAAAATCCATAATAGAGTCCGATACCAAGGGCCGAATTCAGTACTTTAAGGCAAATACGCCCCAAAAAATCCCGTAACAACAAATTTTTCATCATATATTTCACTACTCTAATATTTATTTTTAATTTAATCAAATCCGAGATGTAAAAATAGAAACAAAAAATCTAGCGATGCGTAGAATTTTGAATCAAACAAGTCTCAAGAACTCTTTCCCTACACTTTCTTCCACAAGGAAAAAATACAAAGTTTCTCTCTCAACAAAACAGAATGAATTTTTTTTACGTAATTTTTTTTTTTTTTTAAGCAATAATTTTTTTCAGCGATGATCTTGTCGATCATCAGGCGACACCCAGATTTGAACTGGGGAAAAAAGATTTGCAGTCCACCGCCTTTCCACTCGGCCATGCCGCCCCAATGATACAAAAAAATAGATCAGAATATCCCTCTTCTCAAAAAAACTAACGTATACCTTTTCAGTCACAAAAGAAAAGTAAAAATTTCGGGACAAATAGCAAGCGTTAACTACAAATTCCGGAAGAATTCAGGAATCTTCATTTTTTCTTAATTATAAAAAAAAGAGATAAATTGATACATAACAAATAAATATTATTATATATATATATATATCTTTTTTATAATCCTTCTCTATTTGGATTATAAAGGGAACTTTTAATATATGCCAAAGCCCGAATATCCATTTTCATTGTTACACATTATCTAATCGGGTATCTTCTATATATGCTGTCCCGAACAGCAATAACGTAAGAGACATATATAGATAGCTATAGCTGAAGTTAGATCTATGAATGTTTAATAAATCCAAGTCTTTTTATGCACTGCAATCCTCCAATTCTAAAATAAAGGGTCAAAATCTCTCTCTTCTTTGTGAATTCTCATTCTTTTTTGAACACTTGAAATGGTAAAGGACTAAAAAAAATGGTATATATATATTTTTTTTTCTGATTATTTTCTTTTTTATATCTTTCTCTCATGGAGCTGAGCAAATCCTGAATTTATTTTTGGGATATCAATCGAATTGGAATATGGAATATCATACTATAGTAATAGTATAAATAGAATTCATTTTTTTTAGATTGTTAAAAATACCCCGACCCGAAGTCTAAGTGAAAGTTATCCATTGTTTCCATTGATATTACAAGTTCAATTTGTTGCAAATTCTAATTGGAATATCCAATTTCCTCTTTTCAGAATAGGTATTTCATAGACGTAGTTAGGTAAAAATTTCATGTGATTCCGTAAAGTAAAAAAAACATAAATTCCATTATTGCTAAATCTATTCATGTGATTCGATGAAGAATGACAGCAAATAATGGGATATTTTCTATAAAAAAAGAAAAGGGGGAAATAAAAAATGCTTGGAGTTCGGAATGAAGGAATGTCTACACTACCCGGATTGAATCAAATACAATTTGAAGGATTTTGTAGATTCATTGATCGGGGCTTAACAGAAGAACTTTTGAAGTTTCCAAAAATTGAAGATACAGATCAAGAAATTGAATTTCAGTTATTTGTGGAAACATATCAATTGGTAGAACCCTCAATAAAAGAAAAAGATGCTGTATATGAATCACTTACATATTCCTCTGAATTATATATATCCGCGGGAGTAATTTGGAAAAAAAGTCGGTATATCCAAGAACAAATTATTTTTATTGGAAACATTCCTCTAATGAATTCCCTGGGAACTTTTATAGTAAATGGAATATACAGAATTGTAATCAATCAAATATTGCAAAGCCCCGGTATCTATTATCGGTCAGAATTGGACCATAACGGAATTTCAGTCTATACTGGCACAATAATATCAGATTGGGGAGGAAGATTAGAGTTAGAAATTGATAGAAAAGCAAGGATATGGGCTCGTGTAAGTAGGAAACAGAAAATCTCTATTCTAGTTCTATCATCAGCTATGGGTTCGAATTTAACCGAAATTCTTGAGAGCATTTGTTACCCCGAAATTTTCTTGTCTTTCCTCAATGAAAAGGAGGAAGAAATAATAGGGTCAAAAGAAAATGCCATTTTGGAGTTTTATCGACAATTTGCTTGTGTAGGCGGAGATCCCATATTTCCTGAATCTTTATGTACGGAATTACAAACAAAATTTTTTCAACAAAGATGTGAATTAGGAGGAATTGGTCGGCGAAATATGAACCGAAGGCTAAATATTGATATACCTGAGAACAATACATTTTTGTTACCGCGAGATATATTGACAGCTGCGGATCATTTGATTGGAATGAAATTTGGAATGGGTACACTTGACGATATGAATCATTTGAAAAATAAACGTATTCGTTCCGTAGCAGATCTCTTACAAGATCAATTTGGATTGGCTCTCGTTCGTTTAGAACATATAATTAGAGGAACTATATGTGAAGCAATTACATATAAATTGATACCGACTCCTAAGAATTTAGTGACTTCAACGCCATTAACAACCACTTTTGAATCTTTTTTTGGATTACATCCATTATCTCAAGTTTTAGATCTAACCAATCCATTGACCCAAATAGTTCATGGAAGGAAATTGAGTTCTTTGGGTCCTGGAGGATTGACGGGGCGAACTGCTAGTTTTCGGATGCGGGATATCCAGCCTAGTCACTATGGACGCATTTGTCCTATTGACACCTCCGAAGGAATCAATGTTGGACTTATTGGATCCTTGGCAATTCACGCAAGGATTGGTCGTTGGGGGTCTATAGAAAGTCCATTTTATGAAATTTCTGAGAGATCAAAAAGAATACGAATGCTTTATTTATCACCAAGTAGAGATGAATACTATATAGTAGCGACGGTAAATTTTTTAGGACTGAATCGAGGTATTCAGGAGGAGCAGATTGTTCCAGCTCGATACCGTCAAGAATTTCTGACTATTGCATGGGAACAGGTTCATCTTCGAAGTATTTTTCCCTTCCAATATTTTTCTATTGGAGCTTCCCTCATTCCTTTTATCGAGCATAATGATGCGAATAGAGCTTTAATGAGTTCTAATATGCAACGTCAAGCAGTTCCTCTTTCTCGGTCCGAAAAGTGCATTGTTGGAACTGGATTGGAACGCCAAGTGGCCTTAGATTCGGGAGTTCTCGCTATAGCCGAACACGAGGGAAAGATCGTTTATAATGATACTGATAAGATTCTTTTATTTGGAAGTGGGAATGGTCTAAGTATTCCATTAATTAAATATCAACGTTCCAACAAAAATACTTGCATGCATCAAAAATCCCAGGTTCAGAAAGGTAAATGCGTAAAAAAGGGGCAAATTTTAGCAGATGGTGCTGCTACAGTTGGTGGTGAACTCGCTTTGGGAAAAAACATATTAGTAGCTTATATGCCATGGGAAGGTTACAATTCTGAAGATGCTGTACTCATTAGTGAGCGTCTGGTCTATGAAGATATTTATACTTCTTTTCACATACGGAAATATGAAATGAAGACTCATGTGACAAGCCATGGTCCTGAAAGAATCACTAATAAAATTCCACATCTAGGAGCCCATTTACTCCGAAATTTAGACAAAAATGGAATTGTAATTCTCGGATCTTGGGTAGAAACGGGCGATATTTTAGTGGGTAAATTAACGCCTCAAAAAGAATCCTCATATGCCCCGGAAGATAGATTATTACGAGCTATACTTGGGATTCAGGTATCCACCTCAAAGGAAACTTGTCTAAAACTACCTATAGGTGGTAGGGGCCGAGTTATTGATGTGAGATGGATCCACAAAAAAGCGGGTTCTAGCGATAATTCAGAAACAATTCATATATATATTTCACAGAAACGTGAAATCAAAGTAGGTGATAAAGTGGCCGGGAGACATGGAAATAAAGGTATCGTTTCAAAGATTTTGTCCAGACAGGATATGCCTTATTTGCAAGATGGAAGACCCGTTGATATGGTCTTCAACCCATTAGGGGTCCCTTCTCGAATGAATGTAGGACAGATATTGGAATGTTCACTCGGGTTAGCCGGGAGTATGCTAAATAGACATTATCGAATAGCACCTTTTGATGAGAGATATGAACAAGAGGCTTCCAGAAAACTTGTGTTTTCTGAATTATATGAGGCCAGTAAACAAACATCGAATCCATGGATATTTGAACCCGAGTATCCGGGAAAGAGCAGAATATTTGATGGAAGAACAGGGAATCCTTTTGAACAGCCCGTTCTAATAGGAAAGCCTTATATCTTGAAATTAATTCATCAAGTTGAAGATAAAATACATGGACGTTCCAGTGGACATTATGCACTTGTTACACAACAACCACTTAAAGGAAGGGCCAAACAAGGAGGACAGCGGGTAGGCGAAATGGAGGTTTGGGCCCTCGAGGGATTCGGTGTTGCTCATATTTTACAAGAGATGCTGACTTATAAATCTGATCATATTAAAGGTCGTCAAGAAGTACTTAGAACTACAATTATTGGAGGAACAATACCGAAACCTGTGGATGCTCCAGAATCGTTTCGATTGCTCGTTCGCGAACTACGATCTTTGGCTCTGGAACTGAATCATTTCCTTGTATCTGAGAAAGACTTTCAGATTCAAAGGAAGGAAGTTTAATTGGACTGAATCCGAAATTTTATTTTATGATTGATAAGTATAAACATCAACACCTTCGAATTGGATCAGTTTCTCCTGAACAAATAAGTGCTTGGGCAAAAAAAATCCTCCCCAATGGAGAAACAGTTGGGGAGGTAACAAAACCCTATACTCTTCATTATCAAACCAATAAGCCTGAAAAAGGTGGATTATTTTGTGAAAGAATTTTTGGGCCTATAAAAAGTGGAATTTGTGCTTGTGGAAATTATCGAGTAATCGGAGATAAAAAAGACCAACCAAAATTTTGTCAACAATGCGGAGTAGAATTTGTTGATTCTCGGATACGTAGATATCAAATGGGGTATATAAAATTAGCATGTCCTGTAACCCATGTGTGGTATTTGAAACGTCTTCCTAGTTATATCGCGAGCCTTTTAGATAAACCTCTTAAAGAATTAGAGGATCTAGTATACTGCGATGTGTGATTTGATAAAAATTATTATTGTACAGATTTCGAATGATAAACTGTCATTCCATTCAATTAAATTGGAATGTCCTATATCTGGCATGTCTCTTGGGATGAGTAACATGAAGCTCAGAATTCATGGGTGTATTGAATACTCCCCAATCAATAAGGGAATTGGTCTATGGTCAATTCAGTAACAAATAACTATTTATTTATACTGTATGTACCTTGTGAAAAAAGAAATTGTGGAATGAATTATTCCATTTCTTTGTTTTTTTTTTTTTTTGAAAAGAACTAAAATTATGTTCAAAGAATAAAATATATCATGATTGCAGAAGTTTATCTATCGCATATAGGCTTTAAGACATCATGACATATCCGTCGAGGTGACGTCTTGACCTAAAAGATCAAACGGTATGATACATAGACAAAAAAATCTCTTATGAATTCGAGGATATTCCTTTTTTATTAAGAATTTTATTTTAGAGGATTCCTCGTTCGAAGGGAGGTAGACTACTCAAGAATTTTACATTTTATTTATGTCGTAATTTCGAATTGGATAACAAATTCAGAAAAAAAGAAGAATGTATCAATGAAATGTTGCTTGGTCTTTATTGATAACTTGAGTAAAGAGTAAACCTTTTTTATTTTAGATTAGAGGTTTTCAAAAATTGGAAAGCGGAAACCCCTTTCTTTATCTTTAATTGTGTGTAAATACTTTAGCCGGATGAGAGGAAACCCTCATGTCCGATTTTCAAAGGGGGGAGATCCATTTTATTGGATCCTATCCAAATTTTTCTTTTGCTAGGCCCGTAGTTAAAAAACCAACTTTCTTACGATTACGAGGTTTATTCAAATATGAAATCCAATCCTGGAAATACAGTATCCCACTCTTTTTTCCTACTCAAGGTTTCGATACATTTCGAAATAGAGAAATTTCTAGTGGAGCGGGTGCTATACGAGAACAATTAGTTGATCTGGATTTAAGAATTATTATGGATTCTTCGTTGCTAGAATGGAAAGAATTAGGAGAAGAGGCGTCCACTGACAAATGGGAAGATCAAAAAGTTCGAAGAAGAAAGAATTTTTTGGTTCGACGCATGGAATTAGCTAAGCATTTTCTCCGAACAAATATAGAACCAGAATGGATGGTTTTATGTCTCTTACCAGTTCTTCCTCCCGAATTGAGACCAATTATTCAAATAGATGGCGGTAAACTAATGAGTTCGGATATTAATGAACTTTATAGAAGAGTTATCTATCGGAACAATATTCTTATTAAGCTATTAAGTGAATTTTCACCAGGGGAATTAGTAATGTCTCAAGAAAAATTGGTACAAGAAGCCGTGGATACACTTCTTGATAATGGAATCCGCGGACAACCAATGAGGGACGGTCATAATCAAGTTTACAAATCGTTTTCCGATATAATTGAGGGCAAAGAGGGAAGATTTCGAGAGACTCTTCTTGGAAAACGAGTTGATTATTCGGGACGTTCTGTTATTGTCGTAGGTCCATTACTTTCATTACATCAATGTGGATTGCCCCCCGAAATAGCAATAGAGCTATTTCAGACATTTCTAATTCGTGATTTAATTCGAAACCATTTTGCTTCGAACATAGGAGTTGCTAAGAGTAAAATCCGCGAAAAAGAACCAATTGTATGGGAAATACTTCAAGAAGTTATGCGGGGGCATCCAGTATTGCTGAATAGAGCGCCTACTTTGCATAGATTGGGCATACAGGCATTTCAACCCATTTTAGTAGAAGGACGTGCTATTTGTTTACATCCATTGGTGTGTAAGGGATTCAACGCAGACTTTGATGGGGATCAAATGGCTGTTCATGTGCCTTTATCTTTGGAGGCTCAAGCAGAAGCTCGTTTACTTATGTTTTCTCATACGAATCTATTGTCTCCGGCTATTGGGGATCCCATTTGTGTACCAACTCAAGATATGCTTATTGGACTTTATGTATTAACTAGCGGAAATCGTCGAGGTATTTGTGCAAACAGGTATAATTCGTTTAATTGCAGAAATTCTCAAAATGAAAAAATGAACAATAATAACTTTAAGAACTTGACGTATATGAAAAAAAAAGAACCCTTTTTTTGCAATTCCTATGATGCAATTGGGGCTTATAGACAGAAAAGAATCAATTTCGATAGTCCTTTTTGGCTCCGGTGGCGAATAGATCAATGCATTATGTCTTCAAGCGAAGTTCCTATCGAAGTTCACTATGAATCTTTTGGTACCTATTATGAGATTTATGGGGATTATTTAGTAATAAGAAGTATAAAAAAGGAAATTCGTTGTATATACATTCGAACCACGATTGGTCATATTTCTTTTTATCGAGAAATCGAAGAAGCTATACAAGGTTTTTCTCGAGCCGATTCATACGGTATCTAATCATATAGATGGTTAGTGTTGGTATCCACGCTAAGTCAATTTATGATACTGGTGTAAATTCAGGTCAACTAACATCTTTTCCATTTTCTACGTGAATAAATATATATAAAGAAAAGGGAGTTTTACAATCATTGACTCAAATCCATTGTCGTCGAACCGAATACCACTCAATGGAATATGGAAGTGCTTATGGCAGAACGGGACAATCTAGTCTTTCACAATAACGTGATAGGTGGAACTGCCATTAAACGACTTATTAGCAGATTAATAGATCATTTCGGAATGGCATATACATCACACATCCTGGATCAAGTAAAGACTCTAGGATTCCATCAAGCTACTGCTACATCTATTTCATTAGGAATTGATGATCTTTTAACAATACCTTCTAAAGGATGGCTAGTCCAAGATGCTGAACAACAAAGTTCCGTTTTGGAAAAACATAATCATTATGGGAATGTACATGCGGTAGAAAAATTACGCCAATCCATTGAAATATGGTATGCTACAAGCGAATATTTGCGACAACAAATGAATCCCAATTTTCGGATGACTGACCCCTTTAATCCAGTCCATATAATGTCTTTTTCAGGAGCTAGAGGAAATGCATCTCAAGTGCACCAATTAGTCGGAATGAGAGGATTAATGTCAGATCCACAAGGACAAATGATTGATTTACCCATTCAAAGCAATTTACGTGAAGGACTGTCTTTAACAGAATATATAATTTCTTGCTACGGAGCCCGTAAAGGGGTTGTAGATACTGCTGTACGAACATCAGATGCTGGATATCTTACACGTCGACTTGTTGAAGTGGTTCAACACATTGTTGTACGGCGAACAGATTGCGGTACCATCCGTGGGATTTCTGTAAACACCCGAAATGGAATGATGCCAGAAAGAATTTTGATACAAACATTAATTGGTCGTGTAGTAGCAGACAATATATATATAGGTTCACGGTGCATTGTCGTTAGAAATCAAGATATTGGAATTGGACTTATCAATCGATTCATAACTTTTCAAACACAACCAATATTTATTCGAACCCCCTTTACCTGTAGGAATACGTCTTGGATCTGCCGATTGTGTTATGGGCGGAGTCCTACTCATGGGGACCTGGTAGAATTGGGAGAAGCTGTAGGGATTATTGCTGGTCAATCTATTGGAGAACCGGGAACTCAACTAACATTAAGAACTTTTCATACTGGTGGAGTATTCACAGGGGGTACTGCTGAATATGTGCGAGCCCCCTCGAATGGAAAGATAAAATTGAATGAGGATTTAGTTCACCCTACACGTACACGTCATGGATATCCTGCTTTTATCTGTAATATAGACTTGTATGTAACTATTGAAAGTGACGATATTATACATAACGTCATTATTCCACCAAAAAGTTTTCTATTAGTTCAAAATGATCAATATGTAAAATCAGAACAAGTGATTGCTGAGATCCGCGCGGGAACATATACTTTTAATTTGAAAGAAAGGGTTCGAAAACATATTTATTCTGACTCAGAAGGGGAAATGCATTGGAGTACCGATGTGTACCATGCATCAGAATTTATCTTTAGTAATGTACATATCTTACCAAAAACAAGTCATTTATGGATATTGTCAGGAAAGTCGTGCCGGTCTAATACAATCCATTTTTTACTTCGCAAGGATCAAGATCAAATTACCATGGATTCACTTTCGAATGGAAAAACCAATATTTCGAATCTTTTAGAAAGGAATGATCAAGTAAAACATAAATTATTTCGTTTCAATACTTTCGGTACAAAAGAAACAGGGATTAGCGATTATTCTATATTTAATCAAATCATATGTACGGATCATTTGTATCCCGCTATTTTTCAAGATACTTTTTATTTATTGGCGAAAAGGCGAAGAAATCAAGTTCTTATTCGATTTCCATTCCAATCGATTCAAGAACGAAAGAACAAACTACTGTCCCCTTCCGGTGTCTCCATTGAAATACCTATCAATGGTATTTTTAATAGAAATAATATTTTTGCTTATTTCGATGATCCTCAATACAGAAGACATAGTTCAGGAATTATTACATATAGAACTATAGGAATTCATTCCATTTTTCAAAAAGAAGATTTCATTGAGTATCGAGGAATCAAAGAATTAAAGCCAAAATATCAAATTCAAGTAGATCTATTTTTTTTTATTCCCGAAGAAGTGCATATTTTACCCAAATCTTCTTCCCTAATGGTACGGAATAATAGTCTTGTTGGAATAGGAACACCAATCACTTTCAATATAAGAAGTCGAGTAGGCGGATTGGTCCGATTAGAAAAGAAAAAAAAAAAAATAGAATTAAAAATATTTTCTGGAAATATCCATTTTCCCGGAGAGATGGATAAGATATCCCGACACAGTGCCGCCATCTTGATACCACCCGGAACGGTAAAAAAAAAATGCAAGAATTGGATATATGTCCAATGGATCGCAACTACCAAAAAAAAGTCTTTTGTTTTGGTTCGACCTGTCATTTTATATGAAATACCGGACAGTCACAATTTTGTAAAACTTTTTCCCCAAGATCTATTCAAGGAAAAGGATAATCTGGAACTAAAAGTTGTTAATTATATTCTTTATGAAAATGGAAAATCCTTTCGGGGAATTTCCGACACAGGGATTCAATTAGTTCGGACTTGTTTAGTCATCAATTGGGATGATGGCAAAAAAAGTTCTTCGATTGAGGAGGCCCCCGCTTCCTTTATTGAAGTACGTACAAACGGTTTGATTGAGTATTTTCTAAGAATTGATTTAGTAAAATCGAATACTTCATATATCAGAAAAAGAAATCACCCATCTGGTTTAGGATTGATTGGGGATAAGAAATCGGATCGAATCAATCCATTTTTTTCTATTCATTCCAAGGGCAAAATTCAACAATCACTTAGCCAAAATCACGGAACTATTCGCATGTTTTTGAATAGAAATGAAGAATGCCGATCTTGGATAATTTTGTCATCATCTAATTGTTTTCAAATGACACCATTCAACAATCTAAAATCTCACAATGGGATAAAAAAAGATCCTATAATTTCAATTAATAATAATAATTCGTTCGGCCCTTTAGGAATAGCCCTTCAAGTTGCGAATTTTTATTCACTTTATCATTTAATAACTCATAATCAGATCTCAATAATTAAAAATATGCAACTTGACAAATTAACGGAAATTTTTCAAGTAATTAAATATTATTTAATGGACGAAAATGAGAAAATTTGTAAACCCGATCTATACAGTAATATCGTTTTGAATCCATTCCATTTGAATTGGTTTTTTCTCCATCATTTTTATTGTGAAAAAACGTTTACAAGAATAAGTCTTGGACAATTTATTTGTGAAAATATATGTATAGCTCAAATGAAAAATAGACCACACCTAAAACTAAAATCGGGTCAAGTTATAACAGTTCAAATGGATTCTGTAATAATAAGATCGGCTAATCCTTATTTGGCGACTCCAGGAGCAACCATTCACGGCCATTATGGGGATATCCTTTCTCAAGGAGATATTTTAGTTACATTCATATATGAAAAATCGAGATCCGCTGATATAACACAAGGTCTTCCAAAAGTGGAACAGATATTCGAAATACGTTCGATTGATTCAATATCGATGAATCTAGAAAAAAGAATGGATGCTTGGAACAAGTGTATAACAAAAATTCTTGGCATTCCTTGGGGATTCTTGATTGGTGCTGAGCTAACTATCGCGCAAAGTCGTATTTCTTTGGTTAATAAAATCCAAAAGGTTTATCGATCCCAGGGAGTACACATCCATAATAGACATATCGAGATTATTGTGCGTCAAATAACATCCAAAGTCTTGGTTTCAGAAGATGGAATGTCTAATGTATTTTTACCTGGCGAACTAATTGGATTATTGCGAGCAGAACGAACGGGGCGTGCCTTGGAAGAAGCAATTTGTTACAGAGCTTTATTATTGGGAGTAACAAAAACATCTCTGAATACTCAAAGTTTCATATCCGAAGCGAGTTTTCAAGAAACTGCTAGAGTTTTAGCAAAAGCCGCTCTTCGGGGTCGTATTGATTGGTTGAAAGGTCTTAAAGAGAATGTTGTTTTAGGGGGAATGATACCCGTTGGTACCGGATTCAAAAGAATAATGCACCGTTCACGGTCAAGGCAACATAACAAGATTACCCGGAAAAAAAAATTATTCGAAGTCGAAATTAGAAATCTTTTGTTCCATCACAGAAAATTCTTTGATTTTTCTCATTTCAAAGAATTTATGTGATACATTACAAATATAGCATTAAATGCTTCCTAAAAGCGTGACTCATGCCCTAAAATCTTTAAATGCAGTCATTTGATTTGGTAATTAAAGTATAATAAAAAAATAATAATTCTATTTCATTTCCATTCTAAGAAAACTCTTTCTTTTGGATAATCTATAGTAAATTGAATAGGCTGTTTTCCAATTGTTTTAGAGAACAACAAATCGGGACGGGATACAATAAGGATTAGATCCAAGGGAACTAACAGATACAAATAAGAGTATGCATCTTGATTCTTTCTTTTTTGGGGGGCAAAATAAAACATAGGTCTTTTCCTACCTATTGGTATTATTCATTACCTTACTACTTCTAAGTATATTATTTATGCTTCCAATTTTTAAATTCTACTCCAAATCTGATAAGAACTTGCTAGATGTTCTTTTCGTCAATGGTGTTAGGACGGAATGGAATCCTTTTTTGACTCTGTACCAGCGATTCCACTATTATTATAATATCCCATTTTTAGTGAAAAAGAAAAACAAAAAGAATACAAGAAAAATGAGTAAACAATAAAAAAAGAATTAATAAAAGAATTGATTGATATAGATAGGAGACATAATTGACATGGATATAGTAAGTCTTGCTTGGGCTACTTTAATGGTAGTTTTTACATTTTCCCTTTCCCTTGTAGTATGGGGAAGAAGTGGACTCTAAAGGTAATACTAATTGAGTTAAGGCATCAAACTGTCTCAATTGTGGGTTCTTCCAATTTTGTTGAACTATTGTAGTTATTTTATTAATACTAATTAATGAAATGGAATTTTATCTAGATTTAGAAATTATCTTGTATTCCAGTGGTGTAATATATTCCATGTATATATTTAATCTTGAAAAAAAAAACTCTTTGAATCAAAAACAAATATTGAAATTGTTGCCATCTTGATATCCCGGAAATCCAGATAATTGGAAACGGATTATTATTCCAAACCTAATTATTTTGAATATTTCTATTCAATTTAATCAATTTAAATTTTGGAATACTAAAAAGATTCTTTTTATTTATTAGTTACCGGGATTCTGAAAAGAATCGGTAATCTAAAAATAAAAATAAGAAGAATAAAAATTGCTTTTTCATTATTTCCAATTGATTGGAAGCAATACCAATAGAATAGATTTAGATGACATAAAGAAAAATGTGGACGCCATGGAATTGACATTCCATATATATATCTATAGATCGATATCCATATATCCATAGGAAAAGAAAATGATAGATTGGTTCCTCCATATTCACTCTTTTTTTTTTATACCCTTGGGATTTAATAGAATTCTGCTGGTTGTAACCTTCTTTCATTTTATTTTGTAGAGACATATGACCTATTCATAAAAACTTTCCTTTATTCATTTAGTCTTTTTTTTATCTGGCTGGGCTGGGGTGGGGGGTGATAACTTCACACCAAAGCACAAGCTAACTGACAGACAACTGGTAACTTAATTATTTTTTTTATGCCAGTAGGTGTTCCAAAGGTAGCCTTTGACGTTCCTGGCGATGATGAAGCTTCTTGGATTGAGTTATACCAGCAACTTTTTTACGACAGACTAATTTTTTTAGGTGAAGAGATTGAGAGTGAAATATCAAATCAAGTTTGTGGTATGATGATATATCTCAGTTTAGAGAACAAGTACAAAAATTTGTATCTGTTCATAAATTCTCCAGGTGGAGAGGTTCGATCTGGAATGGCCATTTTTGATACTATGCAATTTGTAGAAGCAGAAGTAGAGACACTATGCCTAGGATTAGCCGCTTCAATGGCATCTCTTATTTTGGTAGGAGGCGAAATTACCAAACGTCTAGCATTCCCTCACGCTTGGCGCCAATGATTCTTATTTGTAGAAAAAAAAAAAAGAAGACTATGCCTACGCCAATATGAAGTAAAAAAAGCATGGCACTCTGAGTTCGATATGCAAAAATAATTTTTTCTCTTTTTTTTTTTCAAAACAATTCGATTATATATGGAAAGAGTAGTAGGAAAAAGGGGTATTTACGATTTTATCTGATCTATTAGAGCCTCTGTTTAGTGTCACGATTTTTTTTACTTATTTGAAAAAAAAAAAGAAACTTTGGGATTGCTGAATCAAAAACTGTACAAAATAAGAGAGCAACGGAATCATCATAGTCTTTAAAATTTCAAAAATATTCTCAAAAAAAGAAAGCTGGTTATTGGATTCTTTACTGATCTGGGTCTGATAGACCCGGTATATATTTTTTTTTTATTTCTTCAATGAAAGGTCAAAAAAAAAAAAATAAAAATTTGAAAGTAGAGCCGTATGCTATATAAAAAATCAAAAAGATGCTTGCCTGTACGGCTTTAAATTGAGGTTCTTTTGGATATCTCTTTTCTTTCTTATTTTTTAAGTCAAGATTCAGAAAAACCTTATTATATTATACTCTCAGGATAATGATCCATCAACCTGCTAGTTCTCCTTATGAAGGACAAACGGAAGACTGTATGATGGAAGCAGATGAATTACTGCTAATTCGACAAATGATTACAAATATTTATTCCCAAAGAACACGCAAACCTTTTTGGCAGATATATAAAGACATGGAAAGGGATTTTTATATGTCAGCAGAAGAAGCCCAAGCCTACGGAATTATTGATACAGTAGCGGATTCTTTGTATTTGTAAATCCAAAATTTGCATATGTCCTATTTATTAGAAATATTTCGATTAGGAATATTTCTGTCCTGTTTATTCCTAATAAATACATGAATTGATGTTGTCTTTTGTTAATCGTCTTAACAACCAGATTTAATAGAGTTGAATAAATTCTAAATGAAAATTATTGGGTTAGGATTGATCGAAACCAGCTCATTATGTATATGATTCACCATGCCAACTATAAAACAACTTATTAGAAACACAAGACAGCCAATCCGGACTGTAACAAAATCTCCCGCTCTTCGGGGATGCCCTCAACGCCGAGGAACATGTACTAGGGTGTATGTGCGACTCGTTTAGATCATATACTCAAATTAAAAAATCGATTCTATTAATAAGAATTGTATATATATAATTCTATTATGTATAAAATGTGTATAAAATTTATGGTTTCTCAATTGGTGCAAACCAAATCACCTTAATTTGTAATTTAAGATGAAAGAATATATTCCCATTGGGAATAAGAGAGTTATCCATTAAGCGGGAAAAATCCTATTTGAAAGAAAGACAAATTATGCCGTAAATTTAGCAATAACGGACTAAGAGGGTCAACTACCCAGCTAATCTTCATACTTAAATACCGTTACTGTATAGCTAGATTTCATTGTGAAAGAGCTATTACTAGATATTTCATGGGTAGAGCCCAGAAGTGTGAACTGTACAAGTTGACAATAACATTGATTGAATCAAGATTCAATGAAGGAAGCGGCTCCGGTGTATAGAGAGGACCTCACCGTTTAATAAGTAATCATAGAAACGATGGAACCCACCATTTCTTTGTTTATTTCTATTTTATTTACTATGGTTTTTGGAATACCTAGTATCAATAGAAGTTATTATTTAGAGTTTTAATACTTAGACTTAGAAAAAAAAAAAAAAAAATAGTGGTTGGGAAGGTTATAGTAGCAAAAGCCATTGGAATTTTTATTTTATATATTGGAAGAATACATCATGTTGTTAGAAATATACTAGAAGGCATAAAAGAATAACTGAAAGAAAAGAAAAAAATCAAAATAGTTATTCATCAAAGTCTCATTTATCCAATGACCAAAACTAAACCAGGATCCATCACTCGAAAACGGAGGACAAAAAGTACATCAAGCTTTCGTGGAACTCGTTCAAAAGGTACTCGAACTATTTTCCAACAGATAACAAAAGCTTTTGTTTCGTCTCAGCGGGATAGAGATAGGAAAAAAAGGGACTTTCGCAGTTTGTGGATCAGTCGAATAAATGCAATAATTGGCCAGAATAAAGAAAAAATCTACTATAGTAATTTAATGTATAATCTGTACAAGAATCAATTGCTTCTTAATCGTAAAATCGTTTCCCAAGTAGCTATATTAAAGGGGAATTGTCTTTTTATGATTGCCAACGATATCATTTTTTTAATAAAAAATCCCCGGAGACTAAACTCCGGGAAGGTGGTAGAATAAAAGAGATTTGTATGATAAAATAGAATTCATATGAATTATCAAAATTAATAATCAACCACGCTCAAAAAAAAAATTCTTCTTCTTTTCTTCACCTATTATCGTTTTTCCTAGAACGAAACAATCTCAATAGGATTGTCGGATTTTTCGAAAAAAAAAAAAATACTAATCCGCATAAACTTTGAGTTTAGATTCAATTAATGAAGTAACGTAACTCTATTTTTTTTTTTTCGAACAGGAGTTCTAGTAATCGACTTTCTTTTTATATTTATATATATATTTTTTTTTGCCTTTTTTAAAGCTAAAGATACCCCATTTACAAAAGGTAACAAAGATAAAATACGAGCTTGTTTTATAGCAATCGTAATCAATCGTTGTTGTTTTAAGGTCAATTTATTAACACGTCTTGATAAAATTTTCCCTTGTCGACTGATCAATTTGAAAAGTAAACTCAAGTTTTTATAATCAATTTGATCCCCAGATTGGATTAGGGGCGAACGCCTACGAATTGATTTCTTCGATTTAACAAACAGTCGTTTAGATTTATCCAGGGTTTGTTTACTCGTTGATTTCTTCGATTTAACAAACAGTCGTTTAGATTTATCCAGGGTTTGTTTACTCGTTGATTTCTTCGATTTAACAAACAGTCGTTTAGATTTATCCAGGGTTTGTTTACTCGTTGATTTCTTCGATTTAACAAACAGTCGTTTAGATTTATCCAGGGTTTGTTTACTCGTTGATTTCTTCGATTTAACAAACAGTCGTTTAGATTTATCCATGATTTGTTTACTCGTTGATTTCTTCGATTTAACAAACAGTCGTTTAGATTTATCCATGATTTGTTTACTCCTATACCGAAAATACCGTTTGTTATAAAACAAGGATTTGTTTTAGTTATATTCTTATTTTTTTTTTTTTCAATATATTTGTTATATAAGGAAATCGATGCTATATAATGATATATGTATATAATTTCATGTTTAAGAGAATTTCTCTGGTATCTATATAATTCATTTTTATGTTTTTTTTTTTTTTTTCAATTTACCACCTAAAGGTGACACACAAGTAATCCATTTTCTCTATTTCTTGATCTCTGCGTGAATCATATGTTTGCAACAAAAGGGACAGAATTTTCTCAATTCCAATTGACTAGGCGTATTGTGTCGATTCTTTTGAGTAATATATCGAGAAATCCCTCTAGATTCCTTATTAACACTCTTTTTATCACAACTAGTACATTCTAAAATAACAGTTATTCGGATATCTTTACCCTTAGCCATGAACCTCCTTTGGTTTTTTTTATTCACTTAACTCTTCGATTTTAAGATTCGAAGGGAAGAAGAAAAAAGGAACGAAAAAAAATATAAGTTGAGAATTCAAAATCAAATTCTGAAATATTTTGTTCCAATTAATTTTATATAGTACAGTAATAATTCACTACTACAATGCTTTCGAAATAGATTTCGAATCACAGTATAGTATTTCAGTTTTGATTTAAATATCTTGTATGATATTATTACCCCTACCTACCACCTCTAACAATTCCATTTCTGGTCTGACTATTTATAATTATTAATAGCAATGGAATCGAAGTATTAATTCAATTCCATTGAAACAAAACCTCGCAAAAATTCCAAATTTCACTGAGGCCAAATCCACCTTTCTTAATTTTCTTTTTTTTTTTTTTATTCTAGTATAATTAGAAAAAACGAACGAAGAGGGATTGAATCACAGATATTTTATTGGATCTCTAATCTTGGTCACCCTTTCCCGTGCCAATAACTAGAATCAAAAAAAGGGGAATGTCAATGCATCTGGGAATAAACGATTGATTTCGATCAAGAGACCTGCTAGAGCCGCGAACCATAAAGTACTTGCCACTGGTGCCACAGAGAGATATGTTTTTAGATCTCGCATTTGAAACCCTCCTTCGTTTTTTCTTGTAATTTGTAATACATAATAATACAGAATATAGGAATATGATTCAATGTTTTTTTATTAATAAAACCACTTGGATTTGTCAGGGAAAGTCCGAATCCAAATTGAATTGTACAACAATTAATTAGATATTTTTTTTTATAGAGTACTATTTTTTTAGAATAATATTCTATTATTATTTTATTCAAATAATTATATATTAATTAAAAATAATATATTTTTAATTCTTCTATTTTTCATATATAAATTCTATTATATATCCTATTATTATTTGTATATTCTTTGTTCTTCTTTGTATCTTATTATTTATATATGCTATCTATTCTCTGTTTTTAATTAATAGAATATTAATATTCTATAAGAATATTTGTTCTTTATACGATCGATATAAGGAAGTAAAAAAACAAAAAAATGGCAGGATATATTCTATATATAATGGAAGAATGTGGAAAACAAGACTAAAATTGTTTAGAATGACACTGGAAACTGATGTAAAGGGATGTAGCGCAGCTTGGTAGCGCGTTTGTTTTGGGTACAAAATGTCACAGGTTCAAATCCTGTCATCCCTATCCCTAACTATTAGTTATTGTATCAGCAGTAACAAGACATCAATTGTGAGCGATTCAAATTGGACATACATACTCAATATGAATAGTTATATGAATAGTTCTCCATATTGAGTTTGTATGCATGCAAGATGTATTGCCATCACATAAAATGATTTCGGAAAAGAAAGCGCTCTTAGTTCAGTTCGGTAGAACGCGGGTCTCCAAAACCCGATGTCGTAGGTTCAAATCCTACAGAGCGTGATACCTTTCTTCTGAGATTGAGACTAAAATAATGGGATAACAGTCTAAGTCTAATCCAAAGTGTTAATTGGATCTCCTGTCAATTAGGATTAAAACAAAAAAAAAATAGGAGGTCAATAAACAAAAGAGACAGTACTAAATCAAATATCCAACTGATCGCCACGTCGGTATTGTAAATAGGCCGTTACAAATAATCCAGCCAAAGTAATAGGAGTTAGACCTAACACGATTCCAAATAGAAAAATTTCAATCATTTGAGTTTGGTTGAAAGTAAAAAAGGTGGGGATAATATCGATCCTTAAATATGAATTTATATTGACCATGAATCTCAATGACCAAGAATTGGAAATATGATAAGGAACTATAGAATATCCAAAATATTCTAAAATTTCCAATTCATCTCAAAATTGGAAATCAAATAAGTCGTATCTTATTCAGACTGATCAAAATACCTGCGGTTATAGTTAAAACTGCTAGTAGAAAACCGAAATAACTGGTTATAGTGGGCATAAGGAAACTAGATGAAATATATTCTTTCTATACATATGTTTATAAAGCACTTTCCTAAGTTTCCTTTTTTTTTTTTTGAAAAAAATACCACTTGAAAGATACAATTGAAAATAATCGATTCATGAATCAATTATTACAGACGAACAAAAAGAAAAATATAGTTACATAGGTAAGAAATCAATTCATCATCTGTGACATCTACTCAACCTGTGATTCCAAATCAACATCAACTAAAAGCTCTATCTTTGTAATTCAACCAAGAAAGACCCGTACGTAGACTTTTTGTGTCTAATATAAGAACAACGAATCTTAATTTTGAAGAAAAAAGGATTTGTTGTTCTTATATTAGTATCCATTGTCTGCATTCACTGATATCAACACGCATATCAAAAAAAGTAAACCCGCACCACCATTGCGTATTGTTACTTATCGGATATAGAATAGATCTGCTTCTTTTTGTTCCTAAGAATAGAATGTTCTTTTGTTTCTAAAAAACTGGAACAAATATCAATTCTACTAGAACAAATATAAATTCTTTAATGCGAGATAATTTCCTAAAAGGGTCCATAGCATAAATTTTGACAGTGCAATAAAGTTACATAGTGTCTCTTTTTTGTTAATATATATAAGGGGTATTTTCATGGGTTTGCCTTGGTATCGTGTTCATACCGTTGTATTAAATGATCCCGGCCGTTTACTTTCTGTCCATATAATGCATACAGCTCTGGTTGCTGGTTGGGCCGGTTCGATGGCTCTATATGAATTAGCAGTTTTTGATCCCTCTGACCCTGTTCTTGACCCAATGTGGAGACAGGGTATGTTCGTTATACCCTTCATGACTCGTTTAGGAATAACCAATTCGTGGGGTGGTTGGAATATTACAGGAGGCACTATAACGAATCCGGGTATTTGGAGTTACGAAGGTGTGGCCGCGGCACATATTGTGTTTTCGGGCTTGTGCTTTTTGGCGGCTATTTGGCATTGGGTCTATTGGGATCTAGAAATCTTTTGTGATGAACGTACTGGAAAACCTTCTTTGGATTTGCCAAAAATATTTGGAATTCATTTATTTCTTGCAGGGGTGGCGTGTTTTGGTTTTGGCGCCTTTCATGTAACAGGATTGTTTGGTCCTGGAATATGGGTATCCGATCCTTATGGACTAACAGGAAGGGTACAATCCGTAAATCCCGCATGGGGTCTGGACGGTTTTGATCCTTTTGTTCCGGGGGGAATAGCCTCTCATCATATTGCAGCAGGGACATTGGGCATATTAGCGGGTCTTTTCCATCTTAGTGTGCGTCCACCTCAACGTTTATACAAAGGATTGCGTATGGGAAATATTGAAACCGTCCTTTCCAGTAGTATCGCTGCTGTATTTTTTGCAGCTTTTGTTGTTGCTGGAACTATGTGGTATGGTTCAGCAACTACCCCGATTGAATTATTTGGTCCTACTCGTTATCAATGGGATCAGGGATACTTCCAGCAAGAAATATATCGAAGAGTTGGTGGTGGGCTAGTCGAAAATCAAAGTTTATCAGAAGCTTGGTCTAAAATTCCTGAAAAATTAGCTTTTTATGATTACATAGGTAATAATCCGGCAAAAGGGGGTTTGTTTAGAGCGGGCTCAATGGACAATGGAGATGGAATAGCGGTTGGTTGGTTAGGGCATCCTATTTTTAGAGACAAAGAGGGGCATGAACTTTTTGTACGTCGTATGCCTACTTTTTTTGAAACATTTCCGGTTGTTTTGGTAGACGGAGACGGAATTGTTCGAGCAGATGTTCCTTTTCGACGGGCAGAATCGAAGTATAGTGTTGAACAAGTAGGTGTAATTGTTGAATTCTATGGTGGCGAACTCAATGGAGTCAGTTATAGTAATCCTGCTACTGTGAAAAAATATGCTCGACGTGCTCAATTGGGTGAAATTTTTGAATTAGATCGTGCTACTTTAAAATCGGATGGTGTTTTTCGTAGCAGTCCAAGGGGTTGGTTTACTTTTGGACATGCTTCGTTTGCTCTGCTCTTCTTTTTCGGGCACATTTGGCATGGTGCTAGAACCTTGTTCAGAGATGTTTTTGCTGGTATTGATCCAGATTTGGATGCGCAAGTAGAATTTGGAGCATTCCAAAAACTGGGAGATCCTACTACAAAAAAACAGGGAGTCTGATAGAAATAGGTTTGTTCCTTTTCGATTCGACTTTTTTTGTTGTTATTTGAATTTAATATAGGGAACTAGAGAAATCTTGATTTCAATCATTCCATTTTGTTTTACTCTTGTTCTTTCTTTTTCGTTATCCAGAAGATAATCCCCCCACCCCCAAAAAAAGGTATGAAAGTTATAATTGTAAACCACGATCAAATCTATGGAAGCATTGGTTTATACATTCCTCTTAGTCTCGACTTTAGGAATCATTTTTTTCGCTATTTTTTTTAGAGAACCCCCTAAAGTTCCAACTAAAAACACAAAATGATTTTGAATTATCTCAATTGAAGTAATGAGCCTCCAATATCGTAATATTGGGGGCTCATTACTTCAACTAATCCCCATGTTCTTCGAATGGATCTCTTAGTTGTTGAGAGGGTTGCCCAAAAGCAGTATATAAAGCATACCCAGTAAAACTTACAATTAAACCGGATATAGAGATGGCAATTAGGGTTGCTGTTTCCATGATTCTATAATATCAAGACTACAATGGATCTAAAGGGTAAGATCCTTTATCTACAGGGGAATGGTATACAAAGTCAACAGATCTCAATCACAAAAAAAATAGGATTTATGGCTACACAAACCGTTGAGGGTAGTTCTAGATCTGGTCCAAGACGAACTGTTGTAGGAGATTTATTGAAACCATTGAATTCAGAATATGGTAAAGTAGCTCCGGGGTGGGGAACTACCCCTTTGATGGGGATTGCAATGGCCCTATTTGCGGTATTTCTCTCTATTATTTTAGAGATTTATAATTCGTCCCTTTTACTGGACCAAATTTCTATGAATTAGAGAATTCGATTCACAAGAACCAACTAACTAGCTTTTCAATAGAAAAGTAAAGTTTAGCATTTAGATCGTTCCTTTTTAGCCAGCCCATTCCATTTTGATTTATTTGGTAGTTCGACCGCGAAACTTCTTTGTTTCTGTATTTCCGGAATATGAGTGTGTGACTTGTTATAATGGATCCTATTGATAGTACAGAACATAAAATGGATACGTCATCTTATCTTGATAGATGGCTTTACCCCGTCAGATATTTATTCTAGTATCTGGAGCACGGAATATAGAAAATAAATAGATTCTAAAGTGTTAGAACTATGATTCATACTAAATATTTATATTTAGACCTCGCAACCGGACGAAAAAAATGAAAGAGTTAGAAGAATTCATTTAGAAAACGAAATGGAATTTTATTCTTTAAAACTGCCGCCGCTTATCCATTTCTTTGTATTTTTTTTTGCATTATATCTATTTATTGAAATTGAATAAGTGATGATCCAGTAGTTCTTAACTTAGGGAATTCTTGGACTTCGATTAAAGGTTTTTTTGGAAATCATCGTGGTTCTGGTATGAATCTCAGGTTTTAAATT